AAAAATTTTTCATTATTGTAAAGGTCGATGGGGAAAATAAGACTCCCCACCACAAAAATATTAGTGAAAATATACTACAAAGAAATAAAAAATCTTGTATTTTTTTCTTTATTCTTTTTTTTTTTTAGAATTCAGAAAACAGAAGAATTCTTTTTTTTAGACATCTTATAAGATCGAAACCTGGTCTATTTCATATTGATTAGAATAGGGACTGCCAATTGTTAATTTTATATTAAAAAAGTATTGAGCCAAATTTTTGAATCAAATCCATTCCGATTATTCCAATATTTTAGGACTTATTTGTTTGTCGTACAAAAAAACTTTTTGAATTCCCAGTAGAAAGAGATTTCCCTAATGACAAAGCTTTTAACGCCGCCCAATATCCTTTCCTTTTCCAAATATTTTTACGAATACGCTTTTTTGATATAGAAGTACGTTTTTTTGGAACTGCCATTTGAAAATCATTGTTATAGTTGGATGTGAAAGACATCTATTATTCAAAACAAATTATTATTTCTTATTCATTATCTATTTTTTCTATAAATAATATTCTCTTCATAAAAAAGAAATATAGATATGTGAAAGATCCGTGAAATTGGATCAAAAATTACTCGAAATAATAAAATTTTGATTCCATACAATATTTGTCAAACCAAAAATTTTTGGTTGGAACTCTTAGTTCTCGTTCTTTATCTCTCAAATTTATATCTTTAGAATCTGCTAGGTCATAGAAATGAAACTTAATGATTTAATAAAATTTAATAAAATAAAGAAAGAACCTAAAAGACCTTGATTTTCGTCATTATAGACTTTATTTACATGTAATAAAATACCTCAAAGGATTGTAAACTTTTGCCTAATAAAAAACTTGAGTCTTTTTTTAGTCAAACTCGAGAAAAGAATACACCTAAATTCAATTTTAGAATGAGATTACTAATAAATCTGTTAAAGGATACGTGGTTTGATAAAAAAATATCTCAGTCGTTTTTTACCCTTTCTCGATAAAAAAAGTGCATTTTAGATCTATAATATTCTAACGTTTACTAAGAAATCGTTTTGATTGAAATGGAAAACAATCAATCCCATAATGAATTAGTTAATGCGTTGAAAGAAACTAACTAAACTCAAGAGTTTTTATTTTATTAGACCGATGACCTTAGTTAATCCTATAATTCATATCAGCATCAAGTACTCTTTTTAGCGTAATTTTTTATCCTTGCTCTATGAATCTAAATTATTATTACGAGAAATTCTCGTAATAATAATTTAGATTTGCATTTTCCTGTTATAAGTATTCGTTTTTATATCTAACTTGGTCATCTCATTTGACCAATTGTAACTTCTTGTTTTGAATATTTGAACGATTTTGAAAAGACTCAGAATAAATAGAATAAATACTAATCTAAAATTATTAAATAAGTTAGTGCATATCTTGATTTTTTATTGACTTTTTTCGAACGAGGTAAGATCTGGTGAATCGGAAACAATTAATTAAGAATAAAAAACTTTTTTTATGGAACAGACATATCAATATGCGTGGATAATACCTTTCCTTCCACTTCCAGTTCCTATGTTAATAGGGTTGGGACTTCTTCTTTTTCCGACGGCAACAAAAAGTCTTCGTCGTATGTGGTCTTTTCAGAGCGTTTTATTGTTAAGTATAGTCATGATTTTTTCCATGAATCTGTCTATTCAGCAAATAAATAGCAGTTATGTCTATCAATATGTATGGTCTTGGATTATCAATAATGATTTTTCTTTAGAATTCGGATACTTGATCGACCCACTTACTTCTATTATGTTAATATTAATCACTACTGTTGGAATTATGGTTCTTATTTATAGTGATAATTATATGTCTCATGACCACGGATATTTGAGATTTTTTGCTTATATGAGTTTTTTCAGTACTTCCATGTTGGGATTAGTTACTAGTTCAAATTTGATACAAATTTATATTTTTTGGGAATTAGTTGGAATATGTTCGTATCTATTAATAGGATTTTGGTTCACACGACCTGTTGCAGCAAAGGCTTGTCAAAAGGCGTTTGTAACTAATCGTGTTGGCGATTTTGGTTTATTATTAGGCATTTTAGGGTTTTATTGGATAACGGGGAGTTTCGAATTTCGTGATTTATTCCAAATATTCAATAACTTGATTTCTAATAATGAGGTCAATTTTTTATTTGTTACTTTGTGCGCTATTCTATTATTTGCCGGTGCGATTGCGAAATCTGCACAATTTCCCCTTCATGTATGGTTACCTGATGCAATGGAAGGGCCAACTCCTATTTCGGCCCTTATACATGCTGCTACGATGGTAGCAGCGGGAATTTTTCTTGTAGCTCGACTTATGCCTCTTTTCATAGCCATACCCCACATAATGAATTTTATCTCTTTGATAGGGATAATAACAGTTTTTTTAGGAGCTACTTTAGCTCTTGCACAAAAAGACATTAAGAGGGGTTTAGCCTATTCCACAATGTCTCAACTGGGTTAT